AGCAATAAAGTACCCCGTATTTTACCCTCTGCTTCCGGTTGTCTCGCGATACCTTCTACTGCTTGGCCCGCGGCAGTACCTTGACCAACTCCAGGTCCAATAGAAGCGAGCCCTACGGCCAATCCAGCAGCAATGACGGAAGCGGCAGAAATAAGTGGATTCATGGTAAGTTCCTCGCACCAAAATAAAGAAATGAAACGGTTAATGATACAATCAACCGAAGAATTATTAGTTACTAATTCCATTACTAAGATCCATATGGTCAAAGTAACTAAAAACTACGAATTGAAGTACTAATATTCTGAATCATTAGAACTACCTCGATATCTCGTTTTTAGTTCCTCTATCTGTGGAATTTTTGGAAAACTATCTTATCTCTTATCTATCTTATCTATAGGGTTCTAATTCTTCCGTTTCCTTGTTCCGAACCATTCTTTTCAATTGTTCACTATTTGTCTTCCATATGCTTGACTTCATCTGTTTCTTCATTCAATCCACAGTCACAGATGAAACGGAAGGACTTAGATGGAAATCCATCGAAATTCAGTGGGATGTAATATATGGATATGGATAGTCCATGTATATCGAACTAGTGAATATCTAATGAATATCTAATATTCCATATACAGACATTTTGTCCATAACGTAAACCGTTCGATCTTATATTGAAAATACGTTCGAAAACGATTCTTCGAAACATATACAGAAATTAGTTTATAGCTATTACATAGATCTCTCCCTAACTAACTTTTTGATGAATCTTATTTGTTCATAAACTTTCTCTTTATCATTATTCGCATGGATAGCAATGGGCGGATTCATCAGCCACAGAATCAGTACGTATCAATAGCAAGATTGGATTGATCCAGTTGAATGACAATTGGACCGATTGTTGAATTGAATGAAATCAAATGAAATGGAAATGATTCTATCAGTTTTTCTTTTTTTGTTTGTTTAGTCGTACGTCGGAAACAGATAAACATAAGAATTCTTTTCTTATTCCAATTAATAATCGTCATTGACTGAGCAAATAGAAATAGAATGCTTATTGGAGAGATAGGAATAAATGGGAATAAATGGACCAAGCAGGAATTTTAGGAAAAAGATCTTTTAGATTAGACCTAACCTAGACCTCTCCCCCCCTCTTTACATTTTGAAAACTCCCTAATCCTAATTCCTAATATAGGATACCTTTTTGTTTGCTCTTACTCCAGACCATATATGACGTATTTGTATATATTATGTTCCCGAGTAAATTCTCTTGAGCCACCGACAGGTTGGGATAAACTAGTCAATGATGACTTTCCATGGATTCGCCTATATAAGCCGCGGATAAAGTTGCAAAAATAAGAGCTTGAATCCCACTTGTGAATAATCCAAGGAACATAACAGGTATAGGAACTACTGAAGGTACTAAAGAAACAAGAACAACAACTACTAATTCATCGGCCAATATATTCCCGAAAAGTCGAAAACTAAGCGATAAGGGTTTTGTGAAATCTTCTAAGATGTTAATTGGTAAAAGGATTGGAGTTGGTTGAATATATTTACCGAAATAACTCAATCCTTTTTTGGTAAGACCTGCATAGAAATATGCCACTGACGTAGGTAAAGCTAAAGCAACAGTAGTATTTATATCATTCGTCGGCGCAGCTAACTCCCCATGAGGTAACTGTATAATTTTCCGGGGTAAAAGAGCACCTGACCAGTTAGAAACAAAAATAAAAAGGAACATAGTTCCAATAAAGGGAACCCAAGGACCATATTCTTCTCCAATCTGGGTTTTGCTCAAGTCTCGAATGAATTCAAGGACATATTCGAAGAAATTCTGACCGTCTGTTGGAATGGTTTGTGGATCCCGAACAGCTATACTGACTGAACCTAGTAAGATAGCAATTACAACCCAAGAAGTGATAAGTACTTGGGCATGGACTTGGAAACCCCCTAGTTGCCAATAGAAATGCTGGCCTACTTCCACACCGGATATCTCGTATAACCCTTCTTTTAGTGTGTTGATGGAACAAGGTAGAACATTCATATTACTCTCTGACAAAAATAGAACATAAAAAAATTCTTTTGATTCAACCATCTCTTTCTCGGCTCGCCTACTTGAATTTGAAAATTGTCAAATTCAATGGTATATTTTACTAATTTTACTAAGTAATTAAATAATATCCTCGGTGCTTTTGGTCCACTTTTGGAGATTCAGGAATAGTAACCGGTTGAATCAATTTAGGAAGAGTTCCAAAGGCATTGACTTTTCTTATTATTAATCAACAATTTCTTATAGAGCTAGAACGACCCGCACAAATTGCGGATACTAATTTGTTAAGAATCAATCGGACTGAGGCTCTAGCGTCATCGTTGGCTGGAATCGAAAGATCTGCGAGATCTGGGTCACAATTTGTATCAATTAAACAAATCGTTGGAATTCCTAAAATGCGACATTCTCGAAGAGCCGTATTTTCTTTTTGCTGACCAACGATGATAACAATATCAGGTAACCTTGTCATATATTTGATCCCGCCTAGATATCTTTGCAAGCGGGATAATTGTCTCTTCAATATTGCTGCATCCTTTTTCGGAAGGCGATTGAGTTTCCCCGTCTTTTGTTTCGCTCTCAAGGCCCTGAACTTAGAAAGTCTCCTTTTTGTAGTGGACCAATTCGTTAACATACCACCAGTCCATTTTTTATTAACATAATGACACCGAGCCTTTATTGCAGTTGATTCTACTGAACGGGCTACTTTCTTGTCTGTACCAACTATTAAGACGCGTTTTCCCCTACTTGCTGCATCAAAAACTAAATTGCAGGCTTCCGATAAAAAACGAGCAGTTCTAGTAAGATTTGTAATATGAATACCTTTACGCTTTGCATAGATGTAAGGTGCCATTCTAGGATTCCATTTCCTAATGCCATGACCCAAATGGACTCCCGCCCTCAGCAGCTCTTCAAAATTGATGTTCCAATATCTTTTTTTCATTTCTCCCCACACCTTTCCTCTTAAAAAAAAAAAAAAGAGACGAGGCACCACGAAATAAATAATTGTTCCGACGGAACCTTCTACCGGAGATAAGCCGTTGATATACGGTCCGAGTTATTAATTCCTTTCTATCCACTATTTATTATTCTTATGAAGTTAATTAAGTTAAGAAAATCAAATGACTGGACCAAGACCAGGTAGTTAAAAAACGGAAAAGAAAAGAATAAATCTCCTCTTAGGAATTAGGAAATCCCGTAAATGATTGTTCTGGTGTATCATGAAAATTCTTTGGGATGCAATAACCCAATAATTCTCTGTGTTGGAACAAAATATCTTTCATTTCCCCCTCGAATAGATGCTTCTTTTTTATTTCCAAAGGAATGTTGCTGTGTTGCCTTGAACGGTGCACTAATCCCTTGAATCCGGTACCAACAGGTATCACCCCCCCCAGAACAACGTTCTCTTTCAGGCCTTTCAACCAATCAATGCGGCCTCGGAGAGCAGCTTTTGCTAAAACCCGAGCGGTTTCTTGAAAACTCGCTTCAGATATGAAACTTTGGGTATTCAGAGATGCCTTCGTCATTCCCAACAAGATGGCTCGGTAACAGATCACCTCTTCCAAAGCACGCACTGTTCGTTCCGCCCGCAAGAATCCGATTAGTTCGCCGGGTGAAAAAACATTAGACATTCCATCTTCTGAAACCAATACTTTGGATGTTATTTGACGTACAATAATCTCTATATGCCTATTAGAGATCTGCACCCCCTGGGATCGATAAACCTTTTGGATCTTATTAACCAAAGAGATATGACTTTGCGCTATGGTTAGCTCAGTACCAATCACGAATCCCCACGGAATTCCAAGAATTTTTCTTAGATGCTCATTCCAACCTTCAATCCTCTTTTCTAAGTTCATTGATATTGACTCAATCGAACGCACTTCTAACACTTGTTCTACTTTTGGAAGACCTTGCGTTATATCACTCGATCTCGATTTTTCATAGAGAAATGTAACTAACGTATCTCCCTCGTAAAGGGTTTCTCCATAATGGCCATGGACAGTTGCCCCTCGAATGGCCAAATGAGGCTTAGCGGATCTTATTATTAAGTAGTCAAGATGAACAATTAGAACTTGGCCAGATTTTCTGTGTGGTCTGTATTTGGATATATATACATTTTCAGAAAGAAACTGTCCAAGGTTAATTATTGTGGATGTCTCCTCACAATATTCGTGACGTGGGAAGCACCAATTCAAATCGAATAAATTCAAAATGATGTTAATGCGCGGATCGAGATTATAAATTCTCTCGTTTTCATCCATTAAATAGTATTTAAGTACTTGGAAAATCTGTTTTAAATTGTCAAGTAGCAAATATTTTTTTAACAAAATTGGATTATGAGTTTTGAAACGAGAAGATGAATAAAAATTCACGATTTTAGGTACAGTCCCTAAAAGACCTAACCAATTCCTAACGGAAATCATAGGATTCTCTTTAATGGGAATTAGTTCTTTTGTCACCTTGTGACATTTTGAACCATTGACTGGACAAATTCGAAAACAATCAGATGATGACAAAATTCGAAAAGATTGGCATTCCTTATTTCTATTCAGAAACGTACAACTAGTTCCTTGCTGTTGGGTAAGTGATTGAATCCTCGCCTTGGAATTGGAAGACAAAGGATTGATATTGATGCGGTCTGATCCATTATCGGGGATCAACCCTGAACCCGCCGTATCATTCCTTTTTACGATATACGAAATAGGGGACTGAGTCTTCGCCAAATCCATTTTTATAAAATCTCGAATCAGATCATTTGCCCTTACTTCAACAAAATAAGCATGAACCTCTTCCATAGAACCGTTTTGGTCTTTTTCCCAACTCAATACTAAACAAGTCCGAACCAATTGAATAGTTGTGTGAGAAAGTCCTCGAATTGGTTTTCCATTTCTATAAAGGAGATAATTGATAGCTTGTAGTTGCACATTATCCCCTTCCCGCAACAGATCCTGGGGGAAAAGCGTTGATAAATCGATCCCATCCGCTATTTCATATGTGACTACAGGTCGAACCAAAACAAAATGCTTTTTCTTGGTAAGTGCGATCCGCTGAACATAGATCGAATTTTTCAATTGGTTGGATTTCTTAGAATTTTTTTTTCCCGTTCCTGGTAATATCAAGATGCCGCCGTGCCAAAAGATCTTATCTGTCTCTCCAGGAAAATGGATATCTCCAGAAAAGATTTTCAGTTCAATATAACTATTTTTTCTCTCTACTCGGACCAGTCCACCCACTCGGCTTCTTGTATTTAAAGCGATTCGTGTATCTACTCCAATGAGACTGTTGTTTCGTACCATTATGGGCGGAGATCCGGGAAGGATATGCACTTCCTCGGGAATGAAAAAAAACGAATCTCCTTTCATTTGGTATTTCGATTTCAGCCCAAACTTTTTTGCTCCTCGATCCTCAATCAAATCCTCTTTTTTGACGGTTGCTTTCCCCCCTATGGTTCCATATTTAGTCATTCCCGAACCGCTTCTTCTGTATCGTAGATCATCGAAATAAGCAAGAATACTATTTCTTCGTAAAATACCATTTATGGGTATTTCAATCGATATACCAGAATGGGGCATTAGTACTTTCTCTCGTTCTTGATCATATTGGAATGGTATGAGAAATCTATTTCTTCGCCTTTTCGCCAATAAATCAGAGTTCTCGTGGAAAAAGGGGGGGTATAGGAAATTCCAATGGCCATTAGGTAGGATTCGATCAGATCCTGAATAATCAAGAACCCCCCCCTTCTTTTTATTTTTACCGGAAAAGTCCGAACTAAACAATTTGTGTCTCACTCGATCATTAGTCACCGAGAGGTCAGAAATAGATCTCCGTTCGACAGAAAGAGAATAAACATGCATTTGATCTTGATCCTTGTGGAGCGAAAAGGGGACTATACGAGATCTGCACGGACCTCCCGATAATATCCATAAATGACTTGTTTTTGGTAAGATATGAACATTACCGTATATATATTCAGGCGCGTGGTACACATCAGTACTCCAGTGCATTTCTCCCCCCAAATCAGAGTAAATATGTTTTCGAACACTTTCTTTAAAAGGGAAAGTGGATTTTCCGGCGCGAATCTCAGCAATCGCCTGTTCTGATTCTACATATTGATCATTTTGGACAAAAAGAATACTTTTTGGTGGAATATTGACATTATGTAGAATATCCCGACTCTCAATAGTTACATCCAGGTCTATATAACATAGAAAGGCAGGATATCCATGACGTGTACGTGTGGGATGAACCAAATCCTCATTGAATTTGATTTTTCCATTAAGGGGGGCTCGTACATGTTCTACAGTACCGCCAGTGAATACTCCACCCGTATGAAAAGTTCTTAATGTTAGTTGAGTCCCTGGTTCCCCAATTGATTGACCCGCAATAATACCTACTGCTTCTCCCAATTCGACTAGATCGCCATGAGCGGGACTCCGACCATAACAGAATCGACAGATCCAAGATGTACTTCTGCAAGTAAAGGGAGTTCGAATATATATTGATTGTGCTCGAAAGGTTATGAATCGATTGACAAGTTCAATCCCAAGATCTTGATTTCGAACGGCGATGCATCGTAGGCCCATATATATATCGTCTGCTAATACACGACCAATTAGTGTTTGGATCAAAATGGGTTTCGCCATCCCATTTCGAGAACTTACAGAAATACCTCGGATAGTTCCACAATCCGTTCTACGCACAACAACGTGTTGAACTACCTCAACAAGTCTACGCGTGAGGTATCCAGCATCTGATGTTCGTACAGCAGTATCCACAACTCCTTTGCGGGCTCCGTAGCAGGAAATGATATATTCCGTTAAAGAAAGTCCTTCGCGTAAATTGCTTTGAATGGCTAAATCAATCATTTGTCCTTGGGGGTCCGCCATTAATCCTCTCATACCTATTAATTGATGTACCTGAGATGCATTTCCTCTAGCTCCCGAAAAGGACATTATATGGACTGGATTAGAAGGATCAGTCATCCTAAAATTAGTATGCATTTCTTGTCTCAAATATTCACTTGTAGCATACCATATTTCAATGGATTGACGCAATTTCTCTATCGCGTGTACATTCCCATAATGATGGTGCTTTTCTAAAATCAAACTTTGTTGTTCAACTTCTTGGACTATCCACCTCTTAGAAGGTATTGGTAGAAGATCATCAATTCCTAATGAAATGGATGTGGCAGTGGCTTGCTGGAAACCCAGAGTCTTTACTTGATCCAAGATGTGCGATGTATATGCCATTCCGAAATGATCTATTAATCTGCTAATAAGTCGTTTCATGGCAGTTGCATCTATTACCTTATTGTGAAAGACCAGATCGGCCCGTTCTGCCATAAGTACCTCCCTATTCCGCTGAGTAGTATTCGACAATGAGTTTGAGTCAGTGATTTGAAGACTTCCTTTCTTTCCTCGATCTTGATTCACGTAGAAATTCGTAAATTATGATAC